TTTTTTTTTATAGAAAAATAATTGGAGATGGTTTAATATGTAAATATACACATAAATTAACTACTTATATATTTAAATATTTATATAATTATATATATATATATATTATAAATATTTATATAATTAATATATATATATATAAATATTAATTTAATTATATTAAAATATTTATATTAAATTATTTATTTAAATATATTAAAATATTTAATTTAAATATTTAGTTTTAAATAAATTTAAAATTAAAGAAAAGAAATAATTATAATATATATAAATAATAATATTAAAAAAAAAATAAAAAAATTCTATATTAAAAAATAATATATATAAATAAATATTTATGGTTTGTGAATTTTATTTTAAGTTTAATTTACATATAAATTTTAGTGTGAATTTTATATTATTTAAAAAATAATATAATAAAAGGTGTAGTAATTAATATTAAAAATTTAAGAAATTAAGATTTAGTAATACAAATATTAAATAACAAATTTTGTGCCAGCAGTTGCGGTTATACAAAGATTTGAATAAATTTTATTAGTAAGAATAAATAATAAAGAATTAAATTAAAGATAAAATTATTAGGTGAAATTTTTATTTTATAAAAATTTAAATTTAAATTATGAATTTAAAAATTTTAATTATAAACTAGGATTAGATACCCTATTATAAAAAATTAAATTAAATTACTAAAATAGTAAATAATTATTTATTGAAACTTAAATAATTTGGCGGTATTTTAGTTCATTTAGAGGAATCTGTCTAGTAATTGATAATCCACGAATAATCATATTTAATTTAAAATTTTATATATCGTTGTTAAAAAAATATTTTTAAATAAAAATAATATTTTAAAATTTAGAATTAAAATTAACTCAGATCAAGATGTAGATTATAATTAAAATAAGGATGGATTACAATATAAATATATAAATGGATAATATTTTTGAAATAAATATTTGAAAGTGGATTTAAATGTAATTTTAATTAATTTATTAAAATGATTAAAAATTGAAATATGTACATATTGCCCGTCACTTTCATTTAAAAATTGAAATAAGTCGTAACAAAGTAGGGGTACTGGAAAGTGTTCCTAGAAAGTTCAAATTAGAGCTTGTTAAAGTATTTCATTTACATTGAAAAGAAATTATAATATAATTAATTTGAAGAGAAAAAATTAATAGAAAATATTTATAAAAAAAATTTATATAATTATTTAATGGGGGTTAAAGTATTTATATAGAAAAAATTATAAAATTTATAGAGAAATAGTATTGTGAAAGAAATTTGAAAAATATGAAAATAAAATTATAATAAAGTAAATTTAATTTATTGTATCTTGTGTATCAGAGTTTATCAAAAAAATAATTTAAGAAAATTAATTTCGAATTTAAAAGAGATAATTAATTAAAAAAGTTAATGTTACATAATTATTTTTAATAATTAATTGGAAATGATAAGTTAATCGTTTTTAAAGATATCTAGTTTTTTTAGAAAAAAATTAAATTTTAAATTAATTTTTTATTATAATTAAATAATTAATTATAATAAAATTTAATTAAATATTTTAGGGGATAAGCTTTAAATTAAAAATTTATAATAAAATTAGAAATAATTGAAATTTTTAAAATTTATATTTTTTATAAATTATAGTTTTTTATAAATAATTTCATTTAATTAAAATTTTATATAATATTTAAATTTTTATAAAAATATAATTTTTAATAAATAAAAATTAGAATTAATGATAAAATTAGTATATAAAATTGTAAGTAAAAAATAATTTATTAATAATTAATTAAAAGGAATTCGGCAAAAATTTATATTCACTTGTTTATCAAAAACATGTCTTTTTGGAAATAATTTAAAGTCTAATCTGCCCACTGAATAATTTTTAAAGGGCTGCAGTATATTGACTGTACAAAGGTAGCATAATCAGTAGTCTTTTAATTGAAGACTTGTATGAATGATTTGATGAGATATAAACTGTCTCTTTTTTAAAAATAGAATTTAATTTTTTAGTTAAAAAGCTAAAATATATATAAAAGACGAGAAGACCCTATAGATCTTTATATTTAAGTTTTTAGATTTATTATATAAAAATTAAAATTTTTAAAAATTAAAATATTTTATTGGGGTGATAGAAAAATTTAATAAACTTTTTTTAAAAATTAAACATTTATTTATGAATTTTTGATCCATAATTTATGATTAAAAGAATAAGTTACCTTAGGGATAACAGCGTAATTTTTTTTTTTAGTTCAAATAAAAAAAAGAGTTTGCGACCTCGATGTTGGATTAAGATAAAATTTAAATGCAAAAGTTTAAAATTTTGATCTGTTCGATCATTAAAATCTTACATGATCTGAGTTCAAACCGGCGTGAGCCAGGTTGGTTTCTATCTTTTTACATGATCTGAGTTCAAACCGGCGTGAGCCAGGTTGGTTTCTATCTTTATAAAAATAAAATAACTTAGTACGAAAGGATCAGTTATTTTAAATAATTTATAAAAATAAAATAACTTAGTACGAAAGGATCAGTTATTTTAAATAATTTAATTTAATGAATATTATTAAAAATAATTTACTATTTTGGCAGAGAAATGTAATGGTTTTAGAAATCATAGATATATAATAAATTATATAAGTAGTAAATGTTATTAATAGAAATATTAAATATTATTTTAGGAATGTTGATTTTATTTATTGGGGTTTTAGTAGGGGTTGCTTTTTTAACTTTATTAGAACGGAAGGTTTTAGGGTACATTCAAATTCGAAAAGGACCTAATAAAATAGGTTATTTGGGATTATTACAACCTTTTTCTGATGGGATTAAGTTATTTAGAAAGGAGCAAGTTTATTTAAATTTTTCTAATTATATGTATTATTACTATTCACCAGTAATTGGATTTTTTTTATCTTTAATTATTTGAACTTTAATTCCTTATTATTTTAATTTAATTATATTTAATTTAGGTATTTTATTTTTTTTTAGTTGTACAAGAGTCGGAGTATATATTTTATTAATGGCGGGATGATCTTCTAATTCTAATTATTCGATATTAGGAGGGTTACGGGCAGTTGCTCAAACAATTTCTTATGAAGTAAGATTAGCTTTAATTTTAGGATCTTCTTTAATTTTAATTATGGATTTTAATATATTAAAATTAAGAATTTTACAAGAAAATATTTGATTTTTATTTTTAATATTTCCTTTAAGTATATGTATATTTTCTTCTATATTAGCTGAAACTAATCGTACACCTTTTGATTTTGCTGAAGGTGAAAGAGAATTAGTATCAGGGTTTAATATTGAATATAGAAGAGGAGGATTTGCTTTAATTTTTTTGGCTGAGTATTCTAGAATTTTATTTATAAGAATAATATTTGTTTTATTATATATAGGAGGTTATAGATTAAGTTTAATTTTTTATTTAAAATTAAGATTTATTTCTTTTTTATTTATTTGAGTACGGGGTACTTTACCTCGATATCGTTATGATAAATTAATATATTTATGTTGAAAGGTATATTTACCGGTTTCTTTAAATATATTAATATTATATTTAGGGATAAAAATATTTATTATTTAATAAATATTTTTAGTATAAATTAATAGAATTTATATTCTTTCTTAAGTTTTCAAAACAAATGCTTTTACAAGCTCATTAATTAATTATTAAAGATTATATTATCTCATATTTTTCTAACAATTGGATTAATAATATAATATGAAAAATAAATTACTGTTAGAATTTGACCTGTAAGAATAAAAGGAATTTCTACAGGTCGAGCCCCAATTCATGTTAAAAGAATAACAGTTGTTACTATTAATCAAAAAATAACTTGGTTAATTGGATAGAATTGTAAACTTTGTATTTTTTTATTGAAAGTAAAAGGAAGAATGGCTAAAATTAAAATTGATATTAATAAGGCAATTACTCCCCCTAATTTATTAGGAATAGATCGTAAAATAGCATAAGCAAATAAAAAATATCATTCTGGTTGAATATGAACTGGAGTAACTAAAGGATTTGCTGGAATAAAATTATCAGGGTCTCCTAATATATAGGGATTTGTTAAGGTTAATATAATTAAAATGAATAAAATAATAATAAATCCAATTAAATCCTTGAAAGTGAAATAAGGGTGGAAAGGAATTTTATCTAAATTACTATTAATACCTAAAGGATTATTAGATCCAGTTTGGTGTAAAAATATTAAGTGAATTATAGTTATAGCTAAAATAACAAAAGGTATTAAGAAATGAAAAGTATAAAATCGAGTAAGGGTAGCATTATCAACTGCAAATCCCCCTCAAATTCAATTTAATAATGTTGTTCCTAAATAAGGAATTGCAGAAAGAAGATTAGTAATAACTGTAGCTCCTCAAAAAGATATTTGCCCTCATGGAAGAACATATCCTATGAATGCTGTTATTATTAATAAGAATAAAATAATAATCCCAACTATTCATGTATAAAAAAAATTGAAAGATTCATAATAAATTCCTCGTCCAATGTGAATATAAATACAAATAAAGAAAAAAGAAGCTCCATTAGCATGTAAAGTTCGAATAAGTCATCCATAATTTACATTTCGGCAAATGTAGTTTACTCTATAAAAAGCTAATTCAATATTAGCATAATAATATATAGTTAAAAATAATCCTGTAACAATTTGTACAATTAAACATAAAGCTAATAAGGAACCAAAATTTCATCACGCTGAAATATTAGAGGGAGTTGGAAGATCAATTAATAAATTATTTATAATTTTTAATAATGGGTGAGTTTTACGAAAAGGTAAAAATTTATTTATCATTAGTTAAATGAACGTAAAGGCCCAAAAAAAATATTAGTAATTTTAATTACTGCAATTAAAGTAATAAATAAGTAAATAATAAGTATTACAATTAATAAAAAAGTTTGATTATTATATAATTTAGTTAATCTAATTTTATTTTCATTAAAAAAAATAAAATATTGAGTAAAATTATTTATTTCATTATTTAAGTTAGGGATTTTTAATATATAATTATATATAATAATAAAAGAGATAAAAAATATAGCTAAATAAATTATTAAATTAAATTTTAATTTTAAAGAGAAATTTATAAGTTCGTTAGAAGCAATTCTAGATACATAAATAAAAAGAACAAGTAATCCCCCTAAGAAAATTAAAAATAAAATATAAGAAAATCAATAAGTATTAATAAATATTCCTAGTAATAAAGATAAAATTAAAGTTTGACATAAAATTAAAAGACCTATTGCTAAAGGATGAGTAATAAAGTATATAAATAAAGAAATGGAAATTATAAGTATAGAGAAAAATAATTCTAAGATTTCAAAGAATAGTTTAATAAAAATAATAATTTTGGAGATTATTGATAAGATTGTAGTCTTTTCTTTGAAGTTTTTAAATAAAATATTATTTTTGGTTTACAAGACCAATGTTTTAGTTTAAACTATAAAAACTAACAAATGATAAAAATTGTAATTATAGTTATATTTTTTTTTGGTAATATAATTTTTGTTAATAAACATAAACATTTATTAATTGTTTTATTAAGTTTGGAGTTTATTGTTTTAAGAATTTATTTTTTAATAACAAGTTATTTATTAATAATGAGATATGATATATATATATTAATAGTTTTTTTAGTATTTTCTGTTTGTGAGGGAGCTTTAGGTTTATCAATTCTAGTTTCAATAATTCGTACCTATGGAAATGATTATTTTCAAAGATATAATTTATTATGATAAAAATTTTTATTTATATATTATTTATGATACCTTTATGTTTTTTAAAAAAAATATTTTGATTGGTTCAAATAATAATATTTTTAATGATATTTTTATTTATAAATTTATCTATAAGAATAATAAGTTTTTGTAATTTAAGTTATATGATAGGGTGTGATATAATTTCTTTTGGTTTAATTATATTAAGAATTTGAATTTGTTCTTTAATAATTATGGCTAGAGAAAATTTAATAAAAACAAATTATTATTTTAATTTATTTTTATTAAATGTTTTATTTTTATTAATAATGTTATATTTGACATTTAGAATAATAAATATTTTAATATTTTATTTATTTTTTGAAGGGAGATTAATTCCTACTCTAATTTTAATTTTAGGTTGAGGATATCAACCGGAACGAATTCAAGCTAGTTTATATTTATTATTTTATACTTTATTTGTTTCTTTACCTTTATTATTAGGTTTATTTTTTATTTTTAATGATGTTAATACAATAATAATATATATATATAAATTTTATAGAAGAGATTCTTTAATTTTATATGTTTCAATAATTTTAGCTTTTTTTGTAAAAATACCAATATATTTTGTTCATTTATGATTACCAAAGGCTCATGTTGAGGCCCCAATTTCAGGTTCAATAATTTTAGCTGGGATTATACTTAAATTAGGAGGTTATGGTTTATTACGAGTTATAATTGTTTTTCAAAAAATGACTTTAAGAGTTGGATTTATTTGAGTTGTAATTAGTTTAGTTGGGGGATTTTTTATTAGTTTAAAATGTTTTTGTCAAGTTGATATAAAATCATTAATTGCTTATTCTTCTGTTGCTCATATAGGAATAGTAATTGGGGGGATTATAACAATAAATTATTGAGGGTTTTTTGGTTCTTATGTTTTAATAATTGGACATGGTTTATGTTCCTCAGGAATATTTTGTCTTTCAAATATTAATTATGAACGTTTAGGAAGACGAAGATTATTTTTAAATAAGGGATTAATGAGATTTATACCTTCAATAAGTTTATGATGATTTTTATTTATAATTGGAAATATGGCAGCTCCTCCTTCAATAAATTTTTTAGGTGAAGTAGAATTAATTAATAGTTTAGTTAGATGATCTTGATTAACTATATTAACTTTAATATTAATTTCATTTTTTAGAGCTGGTTATAGTTTATATTTATTTGCTTATTCTCAACATGGTTCTTTTAACATAAGATTATATAGATTTTATATAGGAGTATCTCGAGAATATTTATTATTATTTTTACATTGATTTCCTTTAAATATTTTTATTTTTAAATTTGATTATAGAGTTTGATTTTACTTAAATAATTTAAATAAAATATTGATTTGTGGAGTCAAATATATGGTTTTACCATTTTAGGTCATTAAAAATAATATATCAATTTGTTTTATTAGATTTTTTTTTTTATTTATATTTATATTTATAAATATAATTTTAATAATTTATTTTATTATAAATAATATAGTGATTTTTTTAGAATGAGAAATTTTTTCATTTAATTCGATAAATATTGTATTTTCAATTTTATTAGATTGAATATCTTTATTATTTATAATATTTGTATCTTTAATTTCATCTTCTGTAATTTATTATAGAAAGAGTTATATAAGATCTGAATTAAATTTAAATCGATTTATTATTTTAGTTTTATTATTTGTTTTATCAATAATAATGTTAATTATTAGTCCTAATATTATTAGAATTTTTTTAGGGTGAGATGGATTAGGTTTAGTTTCTTATGGGTTAGTTATTTATTATCAAAATGTTAAATCTTATAATGCAGGGATATTAACTGTTATATCAAATCGAGTAGGGGACGTAATGTTATTAATAGTTATTGCCTGAATAGTAAATTATGGGAGTTGAAATTTTATTTTTTATTTAGATTTAATAAAGGCTGATTATTCAATACAGTTAATTAGAGGTTTAATTATTTTAGGAGCTATAACAAAAAGAGCTCAAATTCCTTTCAGAGCTTGATTACCAGCTGCTATGGCAGCTCCTACCCCTGTTTCTGCTTTAGTTCACTCTTCAACTTTAGTAACAGCTGGGGTTTATTTATTAATTCGATTTAATAATCTTTTAGTAGGAACTGAATTTTTAAAAATACTTTTACTGATTTCTGGGTTAACAATATTCATAGCTGGGATTTCAGCTACTTATGAATTTGATTTAAAAAAGATTATTGCCTTATCAACTTTAAGCCAATTAGGTTTAATAATAAGTATTTTAAGAATAGGATTTTATGATTTAGCTTTTTTTCATTTATTAACTCATGCTATATTTAAGGCTTTATTATTTATATGTGCTGGAATAGTTATTCATATGTTAAATGATAATCAAGATATTCGATATATAGGAGGTTTAAGATTATATATTCCAATAACTTCCTTATGTTTAAATATTTCAAATTTAGCTCTCTGTGGAATTCCTTTTTTAGCTGGATTTTATTCAAAGGATTTAGTTTTAGAAGTTGTTAGAATAAGTAATTTGAATATGATTGTATTTTTTTTATATTATTTTTCTACTGGGTTAACAATATTTTATACTATTCGTTTATTAATATATTTAATAATTAATGAATATAATTTATTAAGAGTTTATAATTTATTTGAAGAAGATTATACTATACTTAAAAGAATAGTAATATTATTATTTATAAGTGTAATTTCTGGTAGAGTTTTAAGATGATTAATTTTTAATTATCCTTATATAATTTTTTTACCTTTTAATTTGAAAATAATAGTAATTTATGTAAGATTAGCCGGAATAATCTTTGGGTGATTAGTTAGTTTAATAAATTTATATTCAATTAATAAGTTTATATTAACTTATAAGATAAGAAGATTTTTAGGTTTAATATGATTTATACCTAGATTATTTACTTATGGGGTAAATTTTAAGTTCTTAGGGTTAGGGCAAAATTTATTAAAAACAATTGATTTTGGATGAAGAGAATTATATAGAGGACAAGGTATATTTAAAATTATAAAAAATTATTCTATTATTTTTAATTTAATAATAATAAATAATTTTAAAATTTATTTATATAGATTTGTAGTGTGAATGTTATTTATAACAATATTTATATTCAGAATAATTTACTTAAATAGCTCAAGTTTAGAGTATAATATTGAAGATATTAAGGTGATAATTTATCTTTAGGTATATTTATAAAAATATAAAATTTTATTTTTACATTGAAAATGTAAAGTTTTATTTAAACTATATAAATAGAAATATTAATGGTAATTAACCACTAAAAATTAAGTTAGCAGCTTAATATAACATATTTCTTAATTGGAATTATTATTCAATGATACCATTAACAGTGATATACCTCTTTTTGGTTTCAATTAATTTATTAATTAAATAAGGAGTATTTACTCTATCTTTTAAGTCGAAATTAAATGCATGTATTGCTTCTTATTTAAGAAAAATTAAATTAGTTAATATTTTTTAATTGCAAATTAAATGTTTTATATAAACTATTATCCTAATATGTTCAATTTAGTATTTTTTGATTTCATTCATGATATAATCCAATTAACAGTATAATAATGAAAAATCTTGAGGTTTTAAATCAAATTATAATATTAGATAGGGAAAAAGTTGGAATAATAGGAAAAATTAATGCAATTTCTACATCAAAAATTAAGAAAATTACAGTAATTAAGAAGAAATGTAAAGAAAATGGAATTCGAGGTAATGATTTAGGGTCGAATCCACATTCAAATGGTGAACATTTTTCTCGATCTAAATTTGTTTTTTTAGAAATAATTGAGGAAATTAAAATGAATAAATTTGATAATAAAATAAATAATGTAGATATGATTAATATAATTTTAATTATTTATATTAAATTAAATTAAACTTTTTGATTGGAAATCAAATATACTAAATATATTATATAAATAATTAATTACCTCATCAGTAAATAGAAATATAAAGAAATAATCATACTACATCTACAAAGTGTCAATATCAAGCAGCTGCTTCAAATCCAAAATGATGAGTTCTGGAAAAATGATTATTAATTAAACGGATAAAACATGTTAATAAAAAAATTGTTCCAATAATAACATGAAGACCATGGAATCCTGTTGCTATAAAAAAAGTTGATCCATAAACTCTATCAGAAATAGTAAAAGGAGCTTCATAATATTCATAAGCTTGTAATATAGAAAAATAAAATCCTAAAATGATAGTTAATAAAAGACTTTGATAGGTTTGTGAAAAATTATTACTTATTAAAGAGTGATGAGCTCAAGTAACAGTAAGACCTGATGAAATTAAAATAATTGTATTTAAAAGAGGAATTTGAAAGGGGTTAAATGGGGTAATACTTATAGGAGGTCATATAGTTCCTAGTTCAATATTGGGTGCTAAACTTCTATGAAAAAAAGCTCAAAAAAAAGAAAGGAAAAAAAATACTTCTGAAATAATAAAAAGAATTATTCCTCATCGAAGACCTTTTGATACTAAAATTGTATGTTTACCTTGGAAAGTTCCTTCTCGGCAAACATCTCGTCATCATTGGTATATTGTTAAAATAACAATGAAATATCCTAAAATTAATAAATTTATATTAAAATTATGGAATCATTTAACTATACCAGTAACTAAAGTTATTGTTCCAATAGCTCCTGTTAATGGTCAGGGTCTATAATCTACTAAATGGAAAGGGTGATTATGTTGAGTGCTTGTCATTTAATTAATTAGTTTCTCTAGAATAAAGAGTTCTTAAAATTGAAATTACATAAGATTGAATAACTGCCACTGCTCTTTCTAATATTAATAGAACAATTTGAACAATAATTAAAAAAATAAGAAAATATGAACTTATAATATTACCTGTATTTCTTAATAAAGTTAATAATAAATGTCCTGCAATTATATTAGCTGTTAAACGAATAGCTAAAGTTCCAGGACGAATAATATTACTAATAGTTTCAATTAATACTATAAATGGTATTAAAACTCTTGGAGTTCCTTGAGGGATTATATGAATAAATATGTGATTAGCATTATTAATTCATCCATATAATATAAATCTTAATCATAATGAAAGAGATAAAGTTAATGAAATAGAAAGATGACTAGTTCTAGTAAAAATATATGGGAATAAACCTAAGAAATTATTAAATAAAATAAATGAGAATAATGAAATAAAGATAAAGGTTGATCCTTTATTATTATTAAAATTTAATAAAATTTTGAATTCATTATGAAGCTTTATAATAATAAATTTTCATAAAATAAAATGTCGATTAGGAATTAATCAAAAAGATAAAGGTATAAATAAAAGTCCAATAAAAGTTCTTAATCAATTAATTGATAAATTAAAAATATTAGTAGAAGGATCAAAGATTGAGAATAAATTGTTTATCATTTTCAATAAAAAAATTTTTTTGAGAATTTATTAGTTTTATTAGATTTTATATTAAAATTATAATAAGTATAATAATTTATAATATTAAATAATAAGAAAATAAATAAAAAAAGGAAAAAGTAAAAAATTCAATTAATAGGTATTATTTGAGGAATAAAAGAATATTACTTATGTAATAATTTAAGTTTGACATACTAATGTTATTATTTAACTAATTCTTTCATTAGAAGTAATTGCTAATTTACTATAAGGTGGTTTAAGAGACCAATACTTGCTTTCAGTCATCTAATGATGAATAATTATTAATTCAGTGAATAAAATTTTTTATTGAAACACTTTCAATAACAATAGGTATAAATCTGTGATTAGCACCACAAATTTCTGAACATTGACCAAAGAAAATTCCTGGACGATTAATAAAAAAGTTTGTTTGATTTAGACGTCCAGGGTTAGCATCAACTTTAACTCCTAATGATGGGATGGTTCATGAATGAATTACATCTGTAGCAGTAACTAGAATTCGAATTTGATTATTTATAGGAAGAATAATTCGATTATCAACATCTAATAATCGAAAATTATTAATTGAATCAGGTTCATTAATTATATATGAATCAAATTCAATATTATTAAAATCAGAATATTCATAACTTCAATATCATTGATGTCCAATAGATTTTAATGTAATTAAAGGGTTATTTAATTCATCTAAAAGATATAGTAAACGTAAAGAAGGTAAAGCAATAAAAATTAAAGTAATAGCAGGAAGAATAGTTCAAATTAATTCAATTATTTGTCCTTCTAATAGGAAACGGTTAATAAATTTATTGAAAAATAAATTTATTATTAAATATATAACTAAAATAGTAATTATTAATAAAATAACTAAAGTATGGTCATGGAAAAAAATTATTTGTTCTATTAAAGGGGAAGCTCCATTTTGTAAATTTAAATTAGATCAAGTTGCCATTTCTAAAAAAAGGAAAACCTTTATAAATGGGGTTTAAATCCATTACATATTATCTGCCATATTAGAAAATACTTATAATAGGTAATTCATTATAAGAGTGTTCAGCAGGGGGAAGGTTTTGATATCACTCGATAGAAGAAGGTATATTTAATGAAAAAATTACTATTCGTTGGTTAATTATTGATTCTCAAATAATTATTATTATTATAATTGTTGCAATTAAAGAAATATAAGATCCTAGAGAAGAAACAATATTTCATGATAAATAATTATCAGGATAATCTGAATATCGACGAGGTATTCCTGCTAATCCTAAGAAATGTTGAGGAAAAAAAGTTAAATTTACTCCAATAAATATAGTAATGAATTGGATTTTTAAATAATAATTATTTAAAGAAAGTCCAGTAAATAAAGGATATCAATGAACAAATCCTCCTAAAATAGCAAATACTGCTCCTATAGATAAAACATAATGGAAATGAGCAACAACATAGTAAGTGTCATGTAAAATAATATCAATTGAAGAATTAGCTAGAATTACACCAGTTAATCCTCCTACTGTAAATAAAAATACAAACCCTAAACTTCATAGTATAGAAGGACTATAATTAATTTGAGTCCCATATAAAGTAGCTAATCAACTAAAAATTTTAATACCAGTAGGAACGGCAATAATTATAGTTGCTGAAGTGAAATAAGCTCGAGTATCAATATCTATTCCTACTGTAAATATATGGTGGGCTCAAACAATAAATCCTAAAAGACCAATTGCAATTATAGCATAAATTATTCCTAAAGATCCAAAAGTTTCCTTTTTTCCTCTTTCTTGAGAAATAATATGTGAAATTATTCCAAATCCTGGAAGAATTAAAATATAAACTTCAGGATGTCCGAAAAATCAAAATAAATGTTGATAAAGAATAGGATCTCCTCCACCTGCAGGATCAAAGAAAGAAGTATTTAAATTTCGATCAGTAAGTAATATAGTAATTGCTCCTGCAAGTACTGGAAGAGAAAGTAATAAAAGTAAAGCTGTAATTCCTACAGCTCAAATGAATAAAGGTATTTGATCAAATGATATATTATTAATTCGTATATTAATAATAGTTGTAATAAAATTAATTGCTCCTAGAATTGATGAAATTCCTGCTAAATGTAAAGAAAAAATAGCTAAATCTACAGAAGATCCCCCGTGAGCAATATTAGAAGAAAGGGGAGGGTATACTGTTCATCCTGTTCCTGCTCCATTTTCTACAATTCTTCTCGAAATTAATAAAGTTAATGAAGGGGGTAGTAATCAAAATCTTATATTATTTATTCGAGGGAAAGCTATATCTGGGGCCCCTAATATTAAAGGAACTAGTCAATTACCAAATCCTCCAATTATAATAGGTATTACTATAAAGAAAATTATAATAAAAGCATGAGCTGTAACAATTGTATTATAAATTTGATCATCTCCAATTAATGATCCTGGGTTTCCTAATTCAGTTCGAATTAATAAACTAAGAGATGTCCCTACTATTCCAGATCAAATTCCGAAAATAAAATATAAAGTTCCAATATCTTTATGATTAGTTGAATAAAGTCATTTTCGCTATAATAAAATGGCTGAGGTTTAAGCGATAAACTGTAAATTTATTAACGAGATAATTCTCTTTTATTAGTCTTATATTCATTTATGATATAAAATTGCAAATTTTAAGGTGTATATAATTACTAAGGCTTAAAGAATTTTCTTTATAAATAATTTTGAAGACTATTAGTTTAATTTAACTTAAAACCTTAAAAAAATATAAAAGTAGAAAGAATTAAACCTAATAAAGAAATTAAAGAAAAGAAATTAATAACTAAGAAAAAACTATTTTTAATTTTAATTTTAAATCATTTTAATTTAAAAAAATTTAATATTAAAGAAAGATACACAATTCGAATATAAAAAAATAGTATAATAAGACTAGATATAACAAAAATAAAAGTAATAAAGAATCTATTATTTGTAATTAAAAAATTAATAATAATTCATTTTGGGAAAAATCCCAGGAATGGTGGTAAACCACCTAAAGAAAAAAAATTAATTAATAAAGAAATTTTAATAAAAGAAATTAAATTAAAATTTATAATTTGATTAATATAAAAGATATTTAATATATGAAATAAAAAACATATAATGAAATTTATTAATGTATAAATAAAAAAATATATTAATCAGATATTTTCTCTAATTATCATTCTTGCTATTAATCATCCTAAATTATTAATTGAAGAAAAAGCTATTAATTTACGAATAGACGTTTGGTTAAATCCTCTAATAGCTCCAATTATTACATTTAAAATTATAATAAATAAGATAAAATTATTGTTTATATAATAAGAAAGTAAAATTATAGGGGAAATTTTTTGTCATGTTATTAAAATAAAACAATTTATTCAGGATAGTCCTTCCATAACATTAGGGAATCAAAAATAAAATGGAGCAGATCCTATTTTTATTAATAAAGATGAATTAATTATAATAGATAAGAAATTATTTATTTCGAAATTTTTAAATAAAATTATTTTAAGGAGAATAGAAAATAAAAAATTAATTGAAGCAATAGACTGGGTAAGAAAATATTTTAAAGAAGCTTCAGTATGAAGGAGATTTTTAGAATTAGAAATTAGGGGGATAAATCTTAATAGATTAATTTCTAAACCAACTCAACATCCTAATCAGGTGTTAGAAGAAATAGAAATTAATGTTCTAAAAAATAAAATAAAAATAAAAAATATTTTATTAGAATTAATTAAAAAAATTTAAAATAAAATTTTATAAAGAAATAAGTTCTTTTTCTTTTTGAATATATTTTAGTGTAAGACGCACAATAATTTTTGATATTATTAGGTTTAGTTTAATTCTAAAAAATATAATAAAGGTAAAAAATTACATAATTTATCCTATCAGAATAATCCTTTTATCAGGCACTTTATTAAGAAAAAGGAAATCTTTATATTTGAGGTATGAGCCCAAAAGCTTACACTTAGCTTATTCTTAA